GGTCTAAACAAGATACGACTTATTTAAAATTAATTGAATGAACAACTCAAGAAATATTCGGTGGGATTCCGTCTATTTTATAATTGTTTACTGCGGCAATTGATAATTTTTGGTTATTGAGATTCATGGGCAATTCAGATTAATATTTAGGGATAGATATTACCTTTCTTTTTTTTTTTTCAAACGAATTGAAATGATTGAAGTTTTTCTATTTGGAATCGTCTTAGGTCTAATTCCTATTACTTTGGCTGGATTATTTGTAACCGCATATTTACAATACAGACGTGGTGATCAGTTAGATCTTTGATTAATTAACAACTCTTTTTTTTTGATTGACCTCCTTGTTTCTCTAACCCGCAGGAGGTCAATTTTAGATTAGATTACTGTTCATTTATTTCAGTCTAATTCGATAATTCAATTTGTCCTAACAAGAATGGAATCACGCTCTGTAGGATTTGAACCTACGACATCGGGTTTTGGAGACCCACGTTCTACCGAACTGAACTAAGAGCGCTTTCTTATCACACTAGATAAGACTGGAAAGAAAGGTTTTTTTTATAACTCAAAACTCTATCTACATCCTGCATGCATACACTATCTATCGTATAGAGTATCATAAAAAAAATTAGAGATTACGTATGTCTAATTTTAATCAAAATTTCCATTAATTCCTCCTTACTTCTCAGAGTAAAAGTAATTAGGTAGGGATGACAGGATTTGAACCCGTGACATTTTGTACCCAAAACAAACGCGCTACCAAGCTGCGCTACATCCCTTTCAATTCAATTGGTTTTATAGTGTAATTGTAAAGAATCCTTGTCTTGTTTTCCACATCCTTATTTCCCATAAAAATACATAATTTAATTTGCCCTGCCATTTCCTCTTCTTTTTGGTCTCGTATCATATAAGGTATAATAGAAAGAATTTGTATCTGAAAGTCTGCCGTAAACTAAAAATACTTCTCAGAAATGCTCAGTTCAGCAGGAAGGGGCATGCTATTCTTTTTGTTAAAAAAAGATCTTATCGACTATATTATAGTCGATTTTAATTTGACTTAGCTTAGGAATTTTGTGTACAAACACAAGTAGTCTTTAACTATCATATATACATCGGATCATAGATTAGATATGTATTACTTTTCTTTTAGACATTAAAGAAATTAAAAAGGAGGACTTTCAATGCGAGATTTCAAAACATATCTTTCCGTGGCACCGGTACTAAGTACTTTATGGTTTGGGTCTTTAGCTGGTCTATTAATAGAAATCAATCGGTTTTTCCCAGATGCGTTGACATTCCCCTTTTTTTGATTCTAGTTATTGATACGGGAAGGGGTTAAGGAAGATTAGAGATAGAATCAACTATCTGTCACTAACCCCTCCCTTCTTTTTTTTGAGAAAAAAATAGGGTTAGTAAAGAAGAAAGGTGGATTCAACCTCATCAAAACTTAGGTTCAGGTTCGAATGGAAATGAAAAAAAAATGCGGGTCTAGGGTAAGAATATTATACAAGATACTTAAATGAAATACTGTGATTAGAAATCTAATTAGAAACCTTTTGAATTTGATTACGTAGTATTTCTTTACTTAATATATTATTATTACTCTATTGATTTCAACAAAATTTTTCGAATTGTATTTCTATTTTTGCAACTTTTCTATTTTTTTCTTTTCTTCAAGAAAAATAGAAAAGTTGCTTGAATCAAATATCCAAAGGAGGTTCATGGCTAAGGGTAAAGATGTCCGAGTAAAAGTTATTTTGGAATGTACTAGTTGTGTTCGAAAGAGTGTTAATAAGGGATCACGGGGCGTTTCCAGATATATTACTCAAAAGAATCGCCACAATACGCCTAGTCGATTGGAATTGCGAAAATTCTGTCCCTATTGTTACAAACATACAATTCATGGAGAGATAAAGAAATAGATCGACCCGAACGTCTCTCGATTAGCCTTTCAAGTAAGGGGACAAAACCATTTTCATTATATATTATTTACTATTTTTTTTTTAATAGAAAATAAATTTCTATATTAAATTCATATTATTATATATATATAAATATATATAAACAAATAAAATCCTATTTCGACTGGACCTAAAAAAAAATTAGAATTAAGAAATCGGATTTTCGGTATAAGGAATAAACTAAACAAACTATGGATAAATCCAAGCGACCCTTTATTAAATCCAAGCGATCTTTTCGTCGGCGTTTGCCCCCGATTCAATCGGGGGATCGAATTGATTATAGAAACATGAGTTTAATTAGTCGATTTATTAGTGAACAAGGAAAAATTTTATCTAGGCGAGTAAATAGATTGACCTTGAAACAACAACGATTAATTACTATTGCTATAAAACAAGCTCGTATTTTATCTTTGTTACCTTTTCTTAATAATGAGAAACAATTTGAAAGAACCGAGTCGACTACTAGAACTGCGAGTTTTAGAACCAAAACTAAATAAAATAATAGACCTAATTCTTTATTTAGTTGATAATTGAATTGAATCTAAATTTGATTGTCACGTCGTAAGATAATATAAAAATTGGGAATTTTTTTTTGAATGGATTTGTTGATTTTTTTTTATTTATCGTATTTTATCAGACTAATTTCTACTCTATACTCCCGGAGAATAAACTCCGGGAAACTTGATTTAAATCATTTCGAGATATTTGTTGCAATCTTCTTTTTTTATGATCTCATTGTAAATCATATAAATACAATTCGGATTTAATATAGCGATTTGTGCAAGTATTTTACGATTAAGAAGCAACTGTCTCTTGTACAGATCGTGTATAAATTTGCTATAATTATAGTATACCCCCCTTTCGCGAATTACTGCGTTTATCCGAGTGATCCACAAACGACGAAAATCTCTCTTTTGCCTATCTCTATCCCGATGAGCCGAAACCAAAGCTCTTATTTTCTGTTGAGCAATAGTTCGAGTAAGTCTTGAATGGGCCCCTCGAAAGCTTGATCCAAATAAACGAATTTTTTTTCTTCGTCTTCGAGCTATATATCCTCGTTTAACTCTAGTCATTGAATAAATGAAACTTTGATGAATAACTAATTGATTTTATTTCTTTGAGTTATTCTTTTTTCCCCTGGTCTATTAATAACAAAACGGATTTTTCCAATGTATAAAATAAAAATTCCAATGGCTTTTGCTACTATAACCTTCCCAACCACTATTTTTTTGTCTTTTTTTCGACATTTCGCCTTGAAACAAGACAAATTAAATATAGATGATTAAAGAAATAGTGGGTTCCTTCGTTTCTATGGTTACTTTTTAAACGGTGAGGTCCTCTCTATACACCGGAGCCCCTTATTTCATTTCCGGAATCTTATTGATAACTTGTACAGTTCAAACTTGTTGGCTCTACCCATGAATTATCCAGTAATAGGTCTTTCACAATGAGATCCACCTGTACAGTAACGGTATTTAATTTTGAAGGTTAGCTGGATAGCTGACCCTGTTAGTCCGTTCTTGGAAGAATGGGAGCAGAAATTTTTCGCTCTTAAAATAAGATTCCCTGCTAAATGGATAACGTTCGCTACCAATGGGAAATTTTTTCTTATCTTAAACCCGATTTATACCAATAGAGACCATAAATTTCATACCCAATAGATGAATAGATCTTTTCCATTTTATTCATTTTAGATAGTGACTGGAGTTTTATACTATTCACCAGTACTGATCATTGATACTGGAAAAATTGTTTTCTTTCATTTGTTTTTGTTCCAGTTTATAATCTGAACGAGTCACACATACACCCTAGTACATGTTCCTCGGCGCTGAGGGCATCCCCGAAGCGCGGGGGATTTCGTCACATTTCTGATTGGCTGTCTTGTGTTTCTAATAAGTTGTTTAATAGTTGGCATGCTGAATCATATACATAATGGGCTGGTTTAGATCAATCCTAACCGAATGTATTTCTAGTTAATAGATATAGTAAACCCAGAATGGTAAACCTAGTAACAAGATAAAATTTCAAATGTTTAACTATTTTTATTCATTTTATTCGACCGCTACAAGATCAATAATTCCATGAGCTTGGGCTTCTGTTGCTGACATAAAAACATCTCTTTCCATATCTTCGGATACAACCCATAAGGGTTTGCCCGTTCTTTGTCCATAAACCCTTGTGAGGGTTTCGCGCAATTTCAAAAGTTCTTCCGCTTCCAGGAGAAATTCTCCCGTTTGGGCCTCATAAAAAGAGCTCGCGGGTTGATGAATCATTACCCTGATGATATATCCTAAAAAAAGTTCTTCCATCTCGCACAAAGAGGCGACGAGAAAAAATACGGAATAACAATAAAAAAGATAGAATTGAACAACCGTACGTGCATCTTTTTCGCATTGCATACGGCTCTACAATGGAATTTACTTTCATTTTCAAAAAAAGAGAAAATATAGGATCGATCAGATCCAGATCAGTAAATTATCCAATTACCACCCTTCTTTTCGTAGGAGTTCAAAAATACTATGATGGCTCCGTTGCTTTAGATATTTATTTCGTCTGTAGTTCAGCAATCCCAAAGTTTCTTTTTGATCTGAAAAATAAGGAAGAAAGTTTTTTTGTATTCTTTCAAACATAAATAGAGTCTTTTTTTATGAAAAAAAAAGTTTGTGACGCTGAAATGGACTCCTGATATCAAATAAAAAAATCGGGAATACTCTTCATCTCATACTACTCTTTCGATACATAATCGAATATTTTGAAAATAAAATAGAGAAAAAATTTCTCATATCGAATTCAAAGTGCCATGCTATTATTACTTAATATTAATATTTCATATGGTGAAGGCATAGTCTTCTTTTTTCTCTCAAATAAAAAACTCATTGGCGCCAAGCGTGAGGGAATGCTAAACGTTTGGTAATTTCTCCTCCGACCAGGATAAAAGATCCCATTGAAGCAGCCAACCCCATACATATTGTATGTACATCTGGTCGCACAAATTGCATGGTATCATAAATAGCTACTCCGGGTATTACCCATCCGCCAGGAGAATTTATAAACAAATACAAATCCTTGGTATCGTCCTCGATACTGAGATATACCATAAGACCAATAAGTTGATTTGAGATCTCGCTATCGACTTCTTGGCCTAAAAAAAGTAATCTTTCTCGATAAAGTCGGTTGATTAGGGTAAAATTGTATCCCTTAGGAACCGTACATGCACCTTTTGATGCATACGGTTCAAACAAAATTGTGAAAAAAATCAATGTGTAGATTTTCTATCCTTTTTTTTTTCATCGAGGTTTTTTCAACTTATAATGAATAATCAAGGGTCTTCTTTTCTATTTTTCAAGAAAGATTACTTTTTGTTCCTTTCCCGAAATTACCCATATAATAATAGAATAAAATTCTACTAAAATCGAAAAAAAATCGAATTTACTAAACTTATCGAACTTACTTTTCATTGATGTATCATATCATCGAGATCCAATCCAAATCACGATGTAATTTTCTTGTTCTTGAATGGGTCTCTTTTTTTTTTAGGTTTATGCTCTACTCCGGGTAAAGATCTGCCCGATTTTGATTTGCACATATAGGGCAAATGTTTCCAATACCACTTGTTTTTGTTCTTAAGATTTCCCTTTTTTTTATTTATTTCATATCATTTCTTTCGTCAATTTCAATATTCAACATATTATATTCATTACTTTAATTGAGTGATTAAGGTTAAGATCGCTCTTTTTCTATTTTGAATTTCAAATTGAAACGATTAAGAGTTTAAAGTAAATAAACTATATAATACAAGTAGTAATTTGCAATATATTCCCAATTGGGATTGGGGTTTTTATAAGCGGAGCCTGGATACTTCATTTTTTTGGTCCAACTGAGCCAACCATAAATTATTCTAATTGATAATATTAATCTGAATCCCCCTAAAACTAAAAAAAGGATCTAATTGCATTTCACGCTCCAAATTTTGGATGATTCAATCAATCTTTCTTGGGCGAAAGGGGGGATATCTCAATCGGGAGAGAGAACGGGAAAATCCCATATGACCCAATATATCTGACAAGTCGCACTATACGTCAACCCAAGATGCATCTTCCTCTCCAGGACTTCGAAAGGGAACTTTTGGAACACCAATAGGCATTAAATGAAAGAAAAAATAATTAAGTACTCTATTTCACTTTGATGTGGAAACGTAATAATTAGGATTTAGGATTATTGTCTTTATAATATCAACCTTCTTTTAATTCTATTTTCTGCATAGATTAGAAAGGTTTAGTTTAAGAAGAGAGAATAAATAAAGGAAAATTCTTACTAATATAGCCTTCCAATTATGAACAAGTATGAAAGCATTTACTGATAGACGCTGGTATCAACTCCCCATTGCGTATTGCTACTTATCGGGTATAGAATAGATTTGTTTCTCTTTGTTCCTACAAACCTAATTGTTCCATTATTACCAACAGAATAGAACAAATATTAACCCTTGTTCCGAGATAATCTATGGAACAAAAGGGATCCATTGCATAGTCATAGTCTTTTCCAATGCAATAAAGTTACATAGTATCATTTTTCTTTGATAAAGGGGTATTTCCATGGGTTTGCCTTGGTATCGTGTTCATACCGTCGTATTGAATGATCCCGGCCGCTTGATTTCTGTCCATATCATGCATACAGCTCTGGTTGCTGGTTGGGCCGGTTCGATGGCTCTGTATGAATTAGCAGTTTTTGATCCCTCTGACCCCGTTCTTGATCCAATGTGGAGACAGGGTATGTTCGTTATACCTTTCATGACTCGTTTAGGAATAACCAATTCATGGGGCGGTTGGAGTATTACAGGGGGGACTATAACGGATCCCGGCATTTGGAGTTACGAAGGTGTGGCCGGAGCGCATATTGTGTTTTCTGGCTTGTGCTTTTTGGCAGCTATTTGGCATTGGGTGTATTGGGATCTAGAAATATTTTCTGATGAACGTACAGGAAAACCTTCTTTGGATTTGCCTAAGATTTTTGGAATTCATTTATTTCTTTCCGGGGTGGCTTGTTTTGGTTTTGGTGCATTTCATGTAACAGGCTTGTACGGGCCCGGAATATGGGTGTCCGATCCTTATGGACTAACTGGAAAAGTACAACCTGTAAGTCCAGCATGGGGCGTGGAAGGTTTTGATCCTTTTGTTCCAGGAGGAATAGCCTCTCATCATATTGCAGCAGGGACATTAGGCATATTAGCCGGTCTATTCCATCTTAGTGTCCGTCCGCCTCAACGTCTATACAAAGGATTACGTATGGGCAATATTGAAACCGTTCTTTCTAGTAGTATCGCTGCTGTCTTTTTTGCAGCTTTTGTTGTTGCCGGAACTATGTGGTATGGTTCAGCAACTACTCCGATCGAATTATTTGGCCCGACTCGTTATCAATGGGATCAGGGATACTTTCAGCAAGAAATATACCGACGAATAAGTGCTGGGTTAGCCGAAAATCAAAGTTTATCGGAAGCTTGGTCGAAAATTCCCGAGAAATTGGCTTTTTATGATTACATTGGCAATAATCCTGCGAAAGGAGGATTATTTAGAGCGGGCTCAATGGACAACGGCGATGGAATAGCTGTTGGATGGTTAGGACACCCCATTTTTAGAGATAAAGAAGGACGTGAACTCTTTGTACGCCGTATGCCTACTTTTTTTGAAACCTTTCCGGTCGTTTTGATAGATGGGGACGGAATTGTTAGAGCTGACGTTCCTTTTAGAAGAGCAGAATCTAAGTATAGCGTTGAACAAGTAGGTGTAACTGTTGAGTTTTACGGTGGCGAACTTAACGGAGTCAGCTATAGCGATCCTGCTACTGTGAAAAAATATGCTAGACGTGCTCAATTGGGTGAAATTTTCGAATTAGACCGTGCTACTTTGAAATCTGATGGTGTTTTTCGTAGTAGTCCGAGGGGTTGGTTTACTTTTGGACATGCCTCCTTTGCCCTACTCTTCTTCTTCGGGCACATTTGGCATGGGTCTAGAACCTTGTTCAGAGATGTTTTTGCTGGTATTGACCCCGATTTGGATGTTCAAGTAGAATTTGGCGCATTCCAAAAAATTGGAGATCCAACTACACGAAGACAAGGGGTTTAATACAACATTGCTTTGTGATTTGACATAGGATACTAGAGCAATCTTGATTTTAATTACCGCCCTTTTTTATCATTATCGGGAAAATAACCCCAAGTAAACAGGTATGGAAGCTATAATTGTAAACCACAATCGAATCTATGGAAGCATTGGTTTATACATTTCTATTAGTCTCTACTCTAGGGATAATTTTTTTCGCTATCTTTTTTCGGGAACCTCCTAAAGTTCCAACTAAAAAATGAAATGATTTTTTATTATCTCAATTGAAGTAATGAGCCTTCCAATATGGAAGGCTCATTACTTTGACTAGTCTCCGTGTTCCTCGAAGGGATCTCTTAGTTGTTCAGAGGGTTGCCCAAAAGCGGTATATAAAGCATACCCAGTAAAACTTACAAGTAAACCAGATATAAAGATGGCGACTAGGGTTGCTGTTTCCATTATTATATAATTTTAAGACCACAATGGATCTATGATAAAATCATTTATTTACAACGGAATGGTATACAAAGTCAACAGATCTCAATGAATATAATCGGATTTATGGCTACACAAACCGTTGAAGGTAGTTCTAGATCTCGTCCAAAACCTACTACCGTAGGGGCTTTATTGAAACCGTTGAATTCGGAATATGGTAAAGTAGCTCCTGGGTGGGGAACTACTCCTTTGATGGGAGTTGCAATGGCTTTATTTGCAGTATTCCTATCTATTATTTTGGAAATTTATAATTCTTCCGTTTTACTGGATGGAATTTCAATGAATTAAATCCACAAGAAAATGAAATCCAAAAGAACCAGGAAGTTCTAGCCTTTCAATCCAAAGTGAATTTTTAGGGCTCCTATTTCTATTGCCTTTTGGTAGTTCGATCGCGGAATTTCTTTCTTTCTGTATTTCCGGAATATGAGTGTGTGACTTGTTATAATCGATCCTATTGATAATACAGAAAATGAGTCTGTCATCTTATAGAGATGGTTCTACCTCGTCGGATATTCATTTTGGTATCTGAAACACGGAATAGCTAAAATAGATCAAGAAATATTTGAACTATGATTCATATTTAATATTCAGACCTCGAAATCGGATTCAAAAAAATTTGTCTTTCAAAGAAAGAATTAGAAGTTATAAATCGAAAGATTTTTTTTATTTCAAACTCCTTTTTATGCCTATTTTGTTTAACCAACAGACAAATTTTTTTGTATTATTAGTCATAATACCTATCCTATTGATTAAATAAGTGATGATCCAATGGTTCTTACTCAAGGAATCTTTGTGCTTAGCTTTAGGGTTTTATTGAATCATCGTGGTTCTAGTATGAATCTGGGGGTTCAATCGATTCATAGGGTCTTAACAAGATAAATTCCTATCAATGATAAAAAAAAGCAAACAGCTGCATTATACACAAATAAAAAAATAACAAATCAAAGAAAAAAAAAAGGAAAAGAGAATATTCAAGAGGCCCGTAGTAACAATCAAGAGAAAGACGAATGAGCCGACTTGATATTTTGGCATTATCACCACAAAGAAGAACTTTCGGGTTTTTATTGCTTACTATCTTCCGAATCCGAAAAAAGAAAATAGGGATTAAGCAGTTTTAAACTTTCTATTACATATCCCTTTTAATTTGAATCAGTATTTGGGTGTGTCTGCTTGAGCTGTACGAGATGAAAGTCTCATATACAGTTCTTGGGGGGGGTTTCTCAGTTTACCTATCTCAATAAAGTCTATGATTGGTTCGAAGAACGCCTCGAGATTCAGGCGATTGCAGATGATATAACTAGTAAATATGTTCCTCCTCATGTCAACATATTTTATTGTCTAGGAGGAATTACGCTTACTTGTTTTTTAGTACAAGTAGCTACAGGGTTTGCTATGACGTTTTACTATCGTCCAACCGTTACTGAGGCTTTTGCTTCTGTTCAATATATA